ACAGACAAATCACAGACAAAAAAATATAATAAATATAGAAAGCAACGGAGCCATCATAGTATTTTTGAATTCCTCCGAAAAGAAGGGTGGTAAGTTGATCATTTACCGATCGGGGTCTGATCGATCCTATTTTTTTGAAGGTAAGGGTCAATTTTATTGTAGAGCCGTATGCAATGCATAATGCCCGTACGGTTGTTCGATTCTATCTTTTTTCTTGTTATTCTTTTATCTTTCTTTTATCTTCCCCTCATCATGCGAAATAGAGAAACCTTTTTTATCTTATATCATCAGGGTAATGATCCATCAACCCGCTGGTTCTTTTTCTGAAGTAGCAACGGGAGAATTCATCCTGGAAGTGGGAGAACTGCTGAAACTACGTGAAACCCTGACAAGGGTTTATGTACAAAGAACGGGGAAACCCTTCTGGGTTGTATCCGAAGACATGGAAAGAGATATTTTTATGTCAGCAACAGAGGCCCAAGCTTATGGAATTGTTGATCTTGTAGCGGTTGAATGACAATAAATAGCCTAAATTTCGCGTCAATTCGTGATTTAAAATGAACCCTGCCGCGTTTAATATTCTATTCTATGACTTTTATTTATTTACTATCTATTGATTGATGATTCTATTGATCTATCGATTCTATTCTATTGAATAAAAGTCATTCAAAATCATACGGTTAGGATCGATCTAAACCAGCCCATTATGTATATGATTCAACATGCCAACGATTAAACAACTTATTAGAAATACAAGACAGCCAATCAGAAATGTCACAAAGTCCCCCGCGCTTCGGGGATGCCCTCAGCGTCGAGGAACATGTACTAGGGTGTATGTGCGACTCGTTCAGATCATAAACTAGAACAAAGGAAAGAGAACAATGTTCGAATATCAATGATCAAATAGGATAGAACGGAAAAACAAACTACATTTACTATCTAAAAATAAGAAAATGGGGTCATATCCCTTTTATTGTGTATGAAATTTATGGTTTCTATTGGTGTAAAACCACTCACCTCAATTCAAGATGAGAAGTAATTCTCCATTGGTAGCAAATGGTTATCCATTAAGCGGAGGAAATCTTAGTAACATAGACCCCTCTTGCAAGAACGGACTAACAGGGTCAGCTACCCAGCCAACTTTCATAATTAAATACCGTTACTGTATAGGTAGAGCTCGTTGTGAAAGACCTATTACTGGATAATTCATGGGTAGAGCCGAAGAATGTGAACTATACAAGTTAGCAATAACATTGATTAAATGAAGTAAGGGCTCCGGTGTATAGAGAAGACCTCACCGTTTAAGAAGTAACCATAGAAACGATGGAATCCACTATTTAGTTATCATTGCTATTTTTTTTAACCTAGTATAATTTCGTATTTCGAGGTGAAATGCCTATAAAAAAATAAAAAATCGTGGTTGGGAAGGTTATAGTAGCGAAAGCCATTGGAATTTTTAGTTTATACATTGGAAAAATCCGTTTTGTTATTAATATACTAGGAAAGGGGCAAAAGAATAACTGAAAGAAAGGAAATCTATTAGTTATTCGTTAAAGTTTCATTTATTCAATGACCAGAATTAGACGGGGATATATCGCTCGGAGACGTAGAACAAAAATTCGTTTATTTGCATCAAGCTTTCGGGGGGCTCATTCAAGACTTACTCGAACTATTACTCAACAAAAAATAAGAGCTTTGGTTTCGGCTCATCGGGATAGGGATAGGCAAAAAATAAACTTTCGTCGTTTGTGGATCACTCGAATAAATGCAGCAATTCGTGAAAAGGGGGTATGCTATAGTTATAGTAGATTAATAAATGATCTGTACAAGAGACAGTTGCTTCTTAATCGTAAAATACTTGCACAAATAGCTATATCAAATAGGAATTGTCTTTATATGATTTCCAATGAGATCATAAAAGAAGTAGGTTGGAAAGAATCCACCGGTTAAACGGAGTTGCCCGGAGAATGAACTCCGGGAAGATCGAATAAAAATGAATAGAATTAGAATATGATAAAATATCAGAAAGTAGTCAAAATAAATATGAATCAACACGTTCAATAAAAAATTTTATTCTTCCCAGATTATTCTTTTTTTTCTTACGACACGAGACTTCAATCCGGATTCTTGGATTTTTCCAACAAAAAAGAAATCCGCGTTTGAGTTCAGATGGGCATTTGAATTCAAGTGAAGAAAGAGTAAACCTATCTTTTTCTGGCTCTAAGACTGGGAGTTCTGGTGGTCGACTCGGTTCTTTCAAATTGTTTCTCATTATTAAGAAAAGGTAACAAAGATAAAATACGAGCTTGTTTTATAGCAATAGTAATTAATCGTTGTTGTTTCAAGGTCAATCTATTCACTCGTCTAGATAATATTTTTCCCTGTTCACTAATAAATCGACTAATTAAACTCATGTTTTTATAATCAATTCGATCCCCCGATTGAATCGGGGGCAAACGCCTACGAAAAGATCGCTTGGATTTAAGAAAAGTTCGCTTAGATTTTTCCATGGTTTGGTTAGTTTATTTCTTATCCCTAAAATCCTATTTCAGCCGTATCTTTTATTAGAATAAATAAATAGGATTTGGTTTGTTTATAATTATCTTTAACTATGTTAAATATGTTATATATATAATGTAATTTTTGCCCTTTCCTTGGAAGAAAGATAAGGGCGCCGGTGCTCGGTTCGTTCGATCTATTTCTTTATCTCCCCATGAATCGTATGTTTGTTACAATATGGACAGAATTTTAGCAACTCCAATCGATTAGGCGTATTGTGCCGGTTCTTTTGAGTAATATATCTGGAAATCCCCGTTGATTCCTTATTAACACCGTTTCGAACACAAGCGGTACATTCCAAAAGAACCGGTATTCGCACATCTTTACCCTTAGCCATGAACCTCCTTTGGATTTTTCATTTACTCAACTCTTCCTTTTTCAATTCGAAACGAAAAAGAAGAAAGGAAGGAAAAAATTTGTAACTAGCTATCCTCTTATGCAAGATTTCATTACAATCAATATAGGAAATACCATAGAAAGATTTCTAAACTATATTTCAACAGTACAGTATTTCATATAATTATCGTCTAGAATAGGCTTTCCCTAGAACCAGAGTTTTTATTCGACTTCCATAGAAATTTAATACATAGAAATTAATATTAATTTAATTCCAACCTGAACCCGACTCTCACAGCTGTTGAATGTAATATTCTTTCTCTTTCCTCCCTTTTTCTAGGGAAAAAAGAGAAAAGAAGGGGCTTTATTTAATTGTATCTCTAATCTTCTTTATTCCTTCCCACGTCAATAACTAGAATGAAAAAAAGGGGAACGTCAACGCATCCGGGAAAAAACGATTAATCTCTATCAATAAACCTGCCAAAGAACCGAACCATAGAGTACTTAGTACCGGTGCCACGGAAAGATATGTTTTTAGATCTCGCATTGAAAAACCTCCTTTTATAGTAATACATACATAAGATAATACATATTGAAATGTACAATCATCCAGTAAATAAGATTTACTTTTTGTTAAATACAGAAAAAACGTCCTTTTCTTCCCCACTATTCCCCAAAAAGACTCGTTTATTTTTCCTAGGGGTTCCAGAAGTATTTTACTATTATTATATGTTAAATGAGACCAAAAAGGCGAAATGGACATAAAAATTCTAGATTTTAATAGAGGCAATAACGATGTGGAAAACAAGACAGGAATTCTCTACAATGACACTGTAGACCAATGGAAGGGATGTAGCGCAGCTTGGTAGCGCGTTTGTTTTGGGTACAAAATGTCACGGGTTCAAATCCTGTCATCCCTACCTATTACTGCTCCTTTGAGCAGTAACGAGGGATTTTTTGAGATCAATTCACGTTGGACATATCATATAGAATCTTTTATTCTTATGATGATACTATATGTGTGCATACAAGATATATTGGGGCCAATCCTTTTCTTTACAGTCTTTTCTTTTATGAGAAGAAAGCGCTCTTAGTTCAGTTCGGTAGAACGTGGGTCTCCAAAACCCGATGTCGTAGGTTCAAATCCTACAGAGCGTGATTTGTATCTTCTTCGATGGAATTTGACTGAAACACTAACTGGAACAGCAATCTTTATTTGACCTCCTGGATATTAAAGAAAGGAGGAGGTCAATCAAAAAAAGAGATGTTAATTAATCAAAGGTCTAACTGATCGCCACGCCTGTATTGTAAATAGGCAGTTACAAATAATCCAGCCAAAGTAATAGGAATTAGACCTAACACAATTCCAAATAGAAAAACTTCAATCATTTCAATTTGTTTGAAAGGAGAAAAAAGAGGTAATATCTATACCTAAATATTAATCCGAATTACCATGAATCTCAATGACCAAGAATTGGCAATTAACGGGGTAAAAATACACAGAAGTTCGCAGAAAGATTTTGTGCAATTAATTTCAAATAAGTCGTATCTTGCTCAGACCAATAAATAGAGCTGAGGTTATAGTTAAAGCCGTTAGTAGAAAACCGAAATAACTAGTTATGGTAGGCATCAAGGAGCTAAATGAAATATGGTCTTTTTATACATATGTTTATAAAAAAGCACTTACCTGAGTTTCCTTTTTTGCAAAATAGGAGAAAAAAACCAATTGAAAGTTTTTGAGTCATCTATCATTATAGACAGCACTAACAAGGATAAAGTCACAACTATATAAAATCATCATCTGTAACATCTACCCATACCGCGTTTGCAATCAGCAAATGCATTCTTGGATCATTTTTCAATTCAACTTATAAACGAATAATAAGAACTGGGTAGTGTAATTTCGTTTTAAAATAAAACTAACTCTTTTCCAATCATTATGGAATCAAATTAGAAAATTATTCCTATTTTTATCATTTGTTTTATTGGATCGAATCTATATATTTTAGAGCGAACATTAATCTTATAAAACTTTTACTTTCATTTTAACTAATTAGATTCCGTAATGAGTTCACTCATATAATATCTTAAATATCTTGAATGAA